AGGCTATCAATCCGATTTCATAACTAGTTAGTACGACTAGTTAGTACGTTCGAATAATAAAAAGAAGTTCTCTTTCTAATCCTATTTAGATTCTGTCGGGTGAATACAATCAAATACAATCAAACAGAAGCCAATTCTGATGCAAAAATTCAAATTTAAAAATGAAATAGAAAAGATACAAAATCAAAAAATAAATATCACTAAAGGTGGGTCGTAAACCTTATTAGATACCATTGACTCTGGTATCTAATAAGTTTTACCTACTATTGGATTTGAACCAATGACTCCCGCCGTATGAAAGCAGTACTCTAACCACTGAGTTAAGTAGGTCATTTATCATTCCAAAGAGAACCAAACGAAACCCATCCTGTCGATGGATTATAAATATCATATTACTTATAAGCAATACTAATCTAATAAGCAATACTAATCTAAGGAATACCACTCAAAGAGATCAAAGATTGTTGATGTTGGATCATGGAATATTTATCTTGACAAGAATTTATCTACATGATAAAATATGTATCACAAGCACTAAGGGCTATAGCTCAGTTGGTAGAGCAACTCGTTTACACGCGCGCCAATGTTTTTCAAGGGAGTTCATCATACAATCAGAAAAATCGATCTTGTTGAGAAATCGATGTCTTACTCCATAACTTTGAGGGAACCATAGCCTGACAAAGGGTTCGGTCCAATTTGGACGTCCATTTAGGAGGTGCCAAACAGACCCCATCATTGATTTGAGATCTTGATAAGGTGAATACCCAGTCTATTCAATGCTAGGCATAATGAGAGTATAAGGACCTCAAAAAAATCTCTTTTCGTCATATGAACTTTAAGGTGTATGAAGTTTCATATTTGATTTTTTAAGCAGAAACGATAGAGACTTCATTTAACTTAGGTTTATTTAGGCCAGAGACAGACCTACGTCAAGATAATCCCACCTTTGAAACACTTTGGTAATGCTCCCAAATAATGAATCAGAGCACATGGAGCCATTTCCTTATCTTTTTTTCTGTCAAGAAAAAAAATGGCAGACTAACTGCTATAAATATCAGTTAATGAAAGAGCCCAATGCAAAAAAAATGCATGTTGGGTCTTTGAAACAGTTCAGATCATTTTAATAATAATAAGTTTGATCTGTTTTACCGAGAAGGTCTACGGTTCAAGTCCGTATAGCCCTATAAAATAAAATAAAAATGAAAAAATAAAATTGTATAATTTTCATTTCTTCATTATTATTTCTTGCTTGTAACTAAGTGAAATTCAACTATTCCTATAAGTTTACTCACGGCAATCGTTTAAGTTTAAGCAGATGAAAGAAAAAACGCATATCAATGGATCCAATCGATATTTATTTTTTCAATTGCAGATAAACAAACCAACCTTTCGTCATTAATCTTCGGAGGCGAATTACATATTCATATCCACAATAAAAGAATTAGTGAGACCCCCTTTCTTTTGATATCCCCAATCTTATTGAATTTTGGAAGTCAAATCATTTCACGGGCCTGGTGAAATGAAAAACTACGAAGAGGAATTCACATGGATTTAGGAAGGGACTGCTGTATTTGTGTACAAGCTAAAGTTTTTTGAAAAACGAATATCTTTGGTCACTTTCATTATCAAATAGGCTTTTCCTTCGTATACCTTACTTACCTCGACCTAGCGAAGCACAACACAAAAAAGGTAGTCTTCTTTTTCTGTATTCAACCAAGAAAAACCCCTCCACCTGGATTCGAATCCTAATACTATTATTAAATAATAATAAAATAATAAAAGGAATATACCAACACAAGATCTTCTAAATCTTGAGATGGAAGTTCCTATACATTCTCTTCTATTTGATTACTTGTTCCATTCTAGATCACTAAATCACTAAGAAAAAAAATTAAAATAAAGACCTCCTGATTCTATTTATTCTATTTATAGAAAAAAATAGAAATATTTAAAGAATTTCTAATTAAAGAAGAAAAATTAAAGAAGAACTAAGATAATTAATTAATTTAGAATTCCCCGTCTTTAGTTTAGAGAAAAAAACAAGAGAAAGAGGAGAATTTGTATAAGAGTAATATATAGTTAGAAGGTTCTACTAACTAAATAAAATGGAAATAAGTATAATGGAAATAAAATCGGATTCCAGTCGATGAATCTTGCAATGAGATATGCCCTACAATAAACCAATAAACAAAGCCAAACTAGGCGGTTCGACCAAAATGAATTCTTGTTTTGACTAATATAGTTATGGATGGCTTGACAATTACAATTCGAATCGACCAATCGAATCCGGTATATTTTCCACGTTCATAGGAGTGCGTTTATGTTTCTGCTTTACGAATATGATTTTTTTTGGGCATTTCTAATAATATCCATCCTTGTTCCTATTTTGGCATTTTTCATTTCCGGAGTGTTAGCCCCGATTAGCAAAGGGCCGGAGAAACTTTCTACTTATGAGTCGGGTATAGAACCAATGGGTGATGCTTGGTTACAATTTCGAATC